GCCAGTGACCCAAAAAAACGAAAGAATGGGTTACATTTTTCATATGCTCTCCTCTTATAGATAGGACGAACAAAGAACAAGGTTTTTGATCACTTACTTCGCTCGCCCTTTTTTGATCGATTTTTTTAATTCCATTTTTTTTTTTAATGCAAATAGATTCAATCTAGTAATTTCATTTAGATTAAGTCTTAGATCTCGTTTGAATTGTGAAATATTTCCTTTGTTGAAATGTTCCCCAAATTCCTAAAATAATCTTTGTCGAACTAGCAAGGATTTTGCTTCGAAACCCTTTCATTTAAGTAGCCAGCCTCTTTCTATGCTCTGCTTTCTTAAAAGGAAAAAGACTTTCCACTGTCCTAAACTAAGGACGGTAAGGAAGAAGGCGAGCATATCCTCTAAATTGATCATCCTCAAATCAGCCCTTCCTGGGGTCTCGATAAATAGATAATTCCAGGAGTAATAAATAGGAGTAAAGTATTGGTATAATTGGAATTGCAGAAGCAAATACCAATTTACTAAAAAAAGAAAATAAGTATCTAATCTAAGGGACTTATTTTCTTTTTTAGGATTAAACAAAAGGGTTCGCAAATAAAAGCGCTAGTGCCACAACCAGTCCATAAATTGTTAAAGCTTCCATAAAAGCTAGACTAAGCAATAAAGTACCTCGTATTTTACCTTCTGCTTCTGGCTGTCTCGCAATACCTTCTACAGCTTGTCCTGCAGCAGTACCTTGACCAACTCCAGGCCCAATAGAAGCAAGCCCTACGGCCAATCCAGCAGCAATAACGGAAGCGGCAGCAATTAGTGGATTCATGGTGAGTTCCTCGTGTCAAAAAAAAAAAAGAAATGGTTAAGGATACAATCAACCAATAAATTCTTACTTCTAAGCTCTATTGGAGAGAAGTAACTAAAAACTACAAATTGAAATGATAATCTGAATTGTCAGAACTACTTCAAGATCTCATTTTTAGTTTCTAATTATTAGGGGTTTGTGTAAATCCATATGATTCTCATTATTCTATTTATCTTCAATCACTCTTTCATTCCATTCTTCTTTCTTTACTCTTCGATATCCTTGAGTTCCTATTTTTCATCTATCATCTAATCGACGAAATAGAGGAAGAACTTCTATTAGAATCGACCTAATCCAAATACAAATCAATATATACAATTGATAGCAATATGCTGCATAGAACATATTGGATATGGAATCCAATTCCATATAGAGGGGAATTAGATATATAGGATTAGATAATGAATATAACTTAAGAATATATAATATCCCATATCCATTTGTTTCTTCTATTTTGTTTGCGTATTTTCTCATTTTCTATTGAATCGGATTCTAAAAAAATTCCTTAAAATGGAAACCCGCACAAAAGATGACTGGACTTATAGACATTAATGATATAGATCTAGCCTGACTCCGCCCCCCTTAACGCATATATATTTTGACAATTCCGTAATGTAATTCCGTAATGTAATATAGTCTATTCTCTCTCCTACAACTCTACATTGTATATTCATACGCATTTATAACTATTTAGTTTTCCAACCAAGCGGATTATCTAGAACCATGCATGAATTGGGCTAAGCTAAAAAAAAAAGACTATTTCGAAAACTAGTCAATTCAATGATGACCCTCCATGGATTCGCCTATATAGGCTGCGGCTAACGTTGCAAAAATAAGAGCTTGAATACCACTTGTAAATAATCCAAGAAACATGACCGGTATAGGTACCACTAAGGGGACTAAAGAAACAAGAACAACAACTACTAATTCATCCGCCAATATATTCCCGAAAAGTCGAAAACTAAGAGATAATGGTTTTGTGAAATCTTCTAGGATGTTAATTGGTAAAAGGATTGGAGTTGGTTTAATATATTTCTCGAAATAACTCAATCCTTTTTTGCTAAGACCCGCATAAAAATATGCCGCTGACGTGAGTAAAGCTAAAGCAACAGTAGTATTTATATCATTCGTGGGCGCAGCTAATTCCCCATGAGGTAACTGTATAATTTTCCAAGGTAAAAGAGCACCCGACCAATTCGAAACAAAAATAAAAAGGAACATAGTTCCAATAAAGGGAACCCAAGGACCATATTCTTCTCCAATCTGAGTTTTGCTCAAGTCTCGAATAAACTCAAGGACATATTCGAAGAAATTCTGACCGTCGGTCGGAATGGTTTGTGGATTCCGAACAGCTATGATAACTGAACCTAGCAAGATAGTAATTACGACCCAAGAAGTGATGAGTACTTGGGCATGAATTTGTAAACCTCCTATTTGCCAATAGAAATGTTGGCCTACTTCTACACCCGATATCTCGTATAACCCCTTGAGTGTTTTAATGGAACATGGTATAACATTCATATTGTCCTCTGATAGAAATTGAACTTCAAAAAAGGAATTCTTTTGATTCAACCATCTCTTCCTCAACTCAGCAACTTTAATTATTAATCCTATATTTAGGATACCAAGAAATCACATCAGATCATAATATATATCAATACCCTCTAATATATATTATATATCAATATTCCCCTTCTTTTATCTATGCAAAACAAAAAAGAATAGTAAGTGATCCAATAAATCTACGGAGTTGCCCAATAATTAACTATTATTCTTAATCTTAATTAACATAATCAACGATTTCTTATATAGAGAGAACGGCCCTCATAAATTGCAAATACTAATTTGTTAAGAATCAATCGAATTGAAGTCATAGTGTCATCGTTGGCTGGAATCGATATATTCGCGAGATCTGGGTCACAATTTGTATCGACTAAAGAAATAGTGGGAATCCCCAAAATGGCACATTCCCGAAGAGCTATATACTCTTTTTGCTGATCAAGGGCGATCACAATGTCAGGCAACCTCGTCATATATTTGATCCCGCCGAGATATCTTTGCAAAGTAGATAATTTTCTCTTCAAGATTGCTACATCTCTTTTTGGGAGATGGTGGAATTTTCCCATCTTTTCTTCTGCTCTTAAGTCTCTAAATTGAGAAAGTCTAGTTTTCGTAATTGACCAATTCGTTAACATACCACTGAACCATTTCTTATTAACATAATGACACCGAGCCCTTATTGCAGCTGATGCTACTGAATCCGCTGCTCTTTTTTTGGTACCAACAATTAAGAAGCTTTTTCCCTTCCTTGCTGCATCAAAAACTAAATCACAAGCTTCTGATAAAAAACGAGCCGTTCTAGCGAGATTTGTAATATGAGTACCTTTACGCTTTGCCGAGATGTAAGGGGCCATTTTAGGATTACATTTCTTAATACCATGACCAAAATGAACTCCCGCTTCTATCAACTCTTTCAAATTGATGTTCCAATATCTTCTTGTCATTTTTTCCACACTTCCTTTTGATTTTTTCTTTTTTTTTTTCGTCCTACCATTACGGAATTAATTTCTTTTTGAAGATTAAGAAAGAGCCGAAATAGCTTGAAATAAATAATAATTGTTCCGATGGATGGAACCTTCTACCGGGAATTGCCCATTGATACATGGCATAAACATAAACTTAATGAATTAAATGACTTCTTTTATTTATTAAAATAAAAAATCCAAAATCTGACCTGTTAGCGTTCTAAAGTTAAAAGTCTAGTTTTAAAGTAAAAAAAATCTGCTTTATGTATCATTAAATCGCATAAATGATGGTTCTGATGTCTCATGGAAATTGTTTGTTACGTCAGAAGAAACTAATTCTGTATGGAGAAACAAAATATCTCTCATTTCTGACACGAATCGATTTTTTTTTTGAATTTCGAAATAAAGGTTCTTGTCTTGTCGTGAACGATGCACAAATTTTTTGAATCCGGTACCAACAGGTATAATCCCCCCCAGAACTACGTTTTCTTTCAGGCCTTTTAACCAATCAATACGACCTCGTAGGGCAGCTTTTGCTAAAACTCGAGCGGTTTCTTGAAAACTTGCTTCAGATATGAAACTTTGGGTATTCAGGGAAGCCCTTGTTATTCCCAATAAGATTGCCCGATAATAGATAGATTCATCCAAAGCCCGCCCTGCTCGTTCCGCTCGCAATAGTCCGATTAATTCCCCAGGTGAAAAAACATTAGACATTCCATCTTCGGAAACCCGCACTTTTGATGTTACTTGGCGTATAATAATCTCTATATGTCTATTATGGATTTGTACCCCTTGGGATCGATAAACCTTTTGGATCTTATTAACCAAAGAGATACGACTTTGGGCTATGGTTAGCTCAGCTCCAATCAAGAATCCCCAGGGGATTCCAAGAATTCTTGGTATACGCTCGTTCCAACCCTCAATTCTCCTTTCGAGATTCGGCGATAGTGAATCAATTGAACGCGCTTCGAAGATTTGTTCTACTTTTGGAAGACCTTGCGTTATGTCACTAGATCTCGATTTTTCATATATAAACGTAACTAACCTATCCCCTTTGTAAAGGGTTTCTCCATAATGACCATGAACGGTTGCTCCTGTAGTGGCCAAATAAGGCTTAGCTGATCTTATAACAAAGGAATCAATATTAACAATGAAAATTTGACCAGATTTTTTTATGTGCGATTTAAATAGACATACATTTTCGCAAATAAATTGTCCAAGGCGAATTATTGCCAGTGTCTCCTCACAATAATCATGATGGGGAAAGTGCCAATTCAAATGGAATGAATTCAACATAATGTTACTATCGGAATTAGAAATCCTTTGATTTTCATCTATTAAAGAGTATTTAAGTCCTTGAAGTACTTGGAAGGTTTGTTTCAAATTGTCAAGTAACAAATATTTCTTTAACAGGATCTGATTATGCGTTAGTAAATAGTAAGATGAAGAAAAATTCGATATATTAGGTACAATAGTGCCTAAGGGCCCAAAATTTTCTCGAATAGGAATTCTAGGATTCGATTCTTTTACCGCATTGGGATATTTCGAATTATTGAATAAACCAATTCGAGAACAATTGGATGCCGACAAAATCATCAAAGATTGGTATTCTTTATTTCGATTCAACAAGGTGCCAATAGCTCCTTGATGTTGGCTAAGTGATTGAATCTTCGCCTTGGAATAAAAGGAATTGGTATTGGTGCAATCTAACCCATTATTGGAAATCGGTCCTGAACTTATCCTATCGTACCTTCTTGCTGTATACGAAATAGGGGACTTGACTAACTCAATTCTTAGGAAATCGCGAATCAGATCATTTGCTCTTACCTCAACAAGGGAAGCATAAGCCTCTTCTTTTTCTTCTTGTTCCCAATTCACTACTAAGCAAGTTCGAACGAATTGACTATTCGTGTGATAAATTCTTTGAGTTAACTTGCTATTTTCATGAGAAATAAAATTGACAACTCGAAGTTGGAGATTATCCTTTTCCTGCAAGAGATCCTGCGGGAAAAGTGTTGCTAAATTTCTCCTTTCGTCCATTTCATATGCGACTGCAGGTCGAACCGAAACAAAATACTTTTCCTTGTTCTTGAGAATTTTTTTCCGTTGAACATAGATCCAATTTTTCCTTTTTTTTGATTCCTTAGAATCTTTTTTTTCTCTTTCTGGTGGTATCAAACTGCCACCTAATATCTTATCCGCCTCCTCAGGAAAATGAATATCCCCGGAAAAGATTTTGAGTTCCGTATAGCTTTTTTTTCTCTTCACTCGGACTAATCCACCTAGTCGACTTCTTGTATTTTTTGTGAGTTGTGTATCCACTCCAATAATACTATTGTCAAGTACCTTTAGGGATGAGGATCTCGGCAAGATATGCAGTTCTTGAAGAATGAAAAAAAACCGATCTACTTCTTTTTGGTATTTTAGACTAAATTCTTTTGTTCCTCGATGTTCAATCAAACCATCTTTTTTTAAGATGGAATCTCCCTCTGGGCTCCCGTATTCGTCCTCTGAGTCTTCCTCTGGGCTACCGTATTCGTCCTCTGAGTCTTCCTCTAGAGTTCCATATTCGCCCTCTGAGTCTTCCTCTAGAGTTCCATATTCGTCCTCTGAGTCTTCCTCTAGAGTTCCATATTCGTCCTCTGAGTCTTCCTCTAGGGTCCCATATTCTTCCTCTAGGGGCCTATATTCGTCCTCTAGGGTCCCATATTCTTCCTCTAGGGGCCTATATTCGTCCTCTAGGGTCCCATATTCTTCCTCTAGGGGCCTATATTCGTTCTCTGGGCTCCCGTATTCGTCTTCGTCCTCTGAGTCTTCCTCTAGGGTTCCATATCCGTTCTCTAGGGTCCTATATCTAAATTTAATAATTCCTGAGCCCTTTTTCTCTTTTCTGTATCGTGGATCGTCAAAATAAGCAAAAATATTATTTCTACGTAAAATACCCATAAAGGGGATTTCAATCGAAATCCCAAAACAGGATATTAGTTCTTTCTCTTGTTCTTGATGATATTGTAATGGAATGACGAACTTATTTCTTCGCTTTTTCGCCAACAAATCCGAATTCTCTTGAAGAATGGAAGGATAGACAAAATTCCAATGACCGTTGGATATGATTTGATCCGGCTTTAAATAATCAAGAATTTCCCTATCTTTTTTACCAAGAGTATCCAACAGTTTATGTCTTACTTGATCATTAGCCATTGATAGGTCAGAGATATATCTTCCGTCAACAGAAAAAGAATAAGTATTCATTTGATCTTGATCCTTGTGGAGCGAAAAAGACGCTATACTGGATCTGCACATACTTACTGCCAATATCCATAAATGGCTTGTTTTTGGTAATCGACGAACATTACCATATTGATATTCAGGCGCATGGTAAACATCAGTACTCCAGTGCATTTCCCCGTCTGATTCGGAATAAATATGCTTTTGTACCTTCTCTTTAAAATGCAAAGTGGACGTTCCGGCACGAATCTCCGCAATTACTTGTTCGGATTCTACATATTGATCATTTTGCACTAAAATCAAGCTTTTTGACGGAATATTCACATTATGTAGAATATCCTGACTCTGAATAGTTACATGCAAGTCTATATAACATAGAAAAGCAGGCTGCCCATGACGGGTACGTGTGGGGTGAACCAAATCCTCATTGAATTGAATTTTTCCATTAGAAGGGGATCGTACAAGGTCGGCAGTACCCCCTGTGAATACTCCACCAGTATGAAAAGTTCTTAATGTTAGTTGAGTCCCCGGCTCCCCAATTGATTGACCCGCAATAATACCTACGGCTTCCCCCAATTCGACCAGATCGCCATGAGTGGGACTCCGACCATAACATAATTGACAGATCCAAGATGTGCTCCGGCAAGTAAAGGGGGTTCTAATATATATTGGTTGTGCTCGAAATGGTTGTGCTCGAAAGGCAGTTATGAATCGATTGACTAATCCAATTCCAATATCTTGATTTCGAGCGGCAATGCATCGTGAACCGATATATATATCGTCTGCTAATACACGACCAATTAGTGTTTGGACAAAGAGTTTTTCCGTCATCCCGTTTTGAGGACTCACAGAAATGCCTCGGATAGTACCACAATCTCTTCTACGCACAATAATATGTTGAACTACTTCAACAAGTCTACGTGTAAGATATCCAGCATCCGCTGTTCGTACAGCAGTATCTACAACCCCCTTGCGGGCTCCATAGCAGGAAATTATATATTCTGTCAAAGAAAGTCCCTCGCGTAAATTGCTTTGAATAGGTAAATCAATCATTTGTCCTTGGGGATCTGCCATTAAACCTCTCATACCTACTAATTGGTGTACCTGAGATGCATTCCCTCTGGCTCCTGAAAAAGACATTAGATAGACTGGATTAGAAGGATCCGTTATCCGAAAATTAGAATTCATTTCTTGTTTCAAATATTCACTTGTAGCATACCATATCTCAACGGATTGACGTAATTTTTCTACCGCGTGTACAGCCCCATAATAATAGTGTTTCTCCAAAAGAAAACTCTGTTGTTCAGCGTCTTGGACTAACCATCCTTTAGAAGGTATTGTTAAAAGATCATCAATTCCTAATGAAATCGATGTAGTAGTGGCTTGATGGAAGCCCAAAGTCTTCATTTGATCTAGTATATGGGATGTATATCCCATTCCGAAATGATCTATTAATCTACTAATAAGTCGTTTCATAGCAGTTCCGTCTATCTCTTTATTATGAAAGACCAGATCGGCCCGTTCCGCCATACATAAGTACCCCCATATTCTGCTGAGTAGGATTCGACAATTGCTGAGTAGGATTCGACAATGGGCCTGAGTCAGTGATTCGAAAACTTAACTTCCTTTCCTCAATCTCAATCTTGATTCGCGCGGCAAAAATGATGATACTAGTGAAATCGGAATGCCCCCCGAAAGGGGCATCGCCGAATCTAACTTCCTTGTTTAGATAGTGTATGAATAGGCCTGGCTAAATCCTTGTATGGCTTCCTCTATTTCTCTATAAAAAGAAATATGACCAAGAGTGGTTCGAATGTATATAGAACGGATTTCTTTTTTTCTATTTCCCACTATTAGATAGTGGGCATAAATCTCATGATAAGTCCCCAAAGATTCATATTGAACTTCGATCGGAACTTCTCTTGACCCAATGACGCGTGGATCTAGTTTCCATCGGAGCCACAAAGGACTGTCTAAACGGATTCGTTTCTGTCTATAAGCTCCCAGTGCATCATAGGAACTAGAAAAATGTGGTTCTTTATCCTTCGTATACTTATAATTATTATTGTAAATAACTTTTTGATTTGGATAGTTTCCCCAACTATTATATCTATTTGCACAAATACCTCGACGATTTCCAATCGTTAATACATAAAGTCCGATAAGCATGTCTTGGGTTGGTACGCAAATAGGATCTCCAATAGCGGGAGACAGGAGATTTATATGAGAAAACATAAGTAAACGGGCTTCCGCCTGAGCTTCCAAGGATAAAGGTAGATGAACAGCCATTTGATCCCCATCAAAGTCCGCATTGAAGCCCTTACACACTAAGGGATGTAAACAAATAGTACGCCCCTCTACTAAAGTGGGTTGGAAGGCCTGTATGCCTAATCTATGCAGGGTAGGTGCTCTATTCAACAATACAGGATGTCCCCGCATAACTTCTTGAAGTATTTCCCATACAATTGGTTCCTTTTCCCAAATTTTCCTTTTAGCAATCCTGACGTTAGAAGTAACACGTTTCCTGATTAAATCACGAATTACAAATAGTTGGAAAAGCTTTATTGCTATTTCTAGAGGTAATCCACATTGATGTAATGAAAGCGAAGGACCCACAACAATGACAGAACGCCCCGAGTAATCGACCCGTTTCCCAAGCAGAGTCTCACGAAACCTTCCCTCTTTACCTTCAATTACATCTGAAAGTGACTTGTAAACTTTATTGTGACCATCCCTCGTTGGTTGCCCACGGGACCCACTATCAAGAAGTGTATCCACGGCTTCTTGTACCAATTTTTCCTGACACATTACTAAATCTGCTGGCGCTAATTCACTTCTTTTTAATAGATAGGCAAGGTTGTTGTTCCGACGGATAACTCTCTTATAAAGTTCATTAATATCCGAAGTCACTACTTTATCCCCAGACCTATAAACAATGGGTCTCAATTCGGGAGGAAGAACCGGTAATAAGCACAAAACCATCCATTCTGGTTCTACATTTGTTTGAATAAAATGTTTCGCCAATTGCATGCGTCTAATCAAAAAAACTTTTCTTATTTGTCTTTTTCTATCTTCCCATTCATCTCCACTATACCCCTCGTCTTCTAATTCCTTCCATTCTACCAAGGAATTCTCCATAATAATTCGCAAATCCAAATCCGCTAATTGTTCTCTAATAGCACCTGCTCCTGTCGCAATTTCCCGATTTCGAAATGTTGCGAAGCCTGGGGTAGAAAAAAAAGGGGAAATGCTGTGGTTACAGGATGAAATTTCATCTTCAAATAAACCTCGTAACCGTAAGAAAGTAGGTTTTTTAGCGCCGGGCCTAGCAAAAGAGAAATCACCGTATACTAGGCCCTCTAATTTCTTAAGGGGTTTATCTAAAAGATTCGCGATATAACTAGGAAGACCCTTGAAATACCACACATGAGTCACTGGACATGCGAGTTTGATGTATCCCATTTGGTATCTTCGTATCCGAGAATCAACAAATTCTACCCCACATTTTTGGCAAAATCTTTCGTCTTCTTTTTCAGCCCCGCTCGCTCGAGAATTTCCACAAGCACAAATTCCGCTTTTTATGGGTCCAAAGATTCTTTCGCAAAACAATCCATCTTTTTCTGGTTTATCGGTTTTATAATGAAAAGTAGAGGGCCTTGTGACTTCGCCAACTACCTCCCCATTAGGTAGGATTTTGTTGGCCCAAGCCTTTATTTGTTGAGGGGAAACGAGTCCAATTTGAAGTTGTTGATGTTTATATTGGTCGATCATAAAATAGAAATAAGAAAATAATTTACTCCGATCAAACTTCCTCCCTATTAACCCGGAAGTTCTTCTCAGATACAAGGAAATGATTCAGTTCTAGAGCCAAAGATCGTAGTTCTCGAACGAGCACTCGAAAAGATTCTGGAGGATCCTCATAATTAGGTACTCTTTTTCCAAAGATTGTAGCACTAAGTATTTCTTGGCGAGCTATAAGATGATCAGATTTATAAGTAAGTATCTCTTGTAAAATATGAGCAACACCAAATCCTTCTAAAGCCCAAACTTCCATTTCTCCTACTCGTTGTCCCCCTTGCTTGGCTCTTCCTCTAACGGGTTGTTGTGTAACAAGTGAGTAAGGCCCAGTAGAACGTCCATGGATTTTCTCATCAACTTGATGAATTAATTTTAGGATATAGGACTTCCCTATTAGAACAGGTTGTTCGAAGGGGTCTCCTGTTCTTCCATCAAATATTCTGCTTTTTCCCGGGTACTCGGGTTCAAATACCCATGGATTTTTTGTTTGTTTACTGGCTTCCGAAAACACAAGTTTTCTTGAAGCCTCTTGCTCATATCTCTCATCAAAGGGTGCTATTCTATAGTGTTTCTTTAGCAGATCCCCTGCTAATCCGAGCGAGCTTTCAAATATTTGTCCCACATTCATTCGTGAGGGTACTCCTAAGGGATTGAAGACCATATCAACGGGTGTTCCATCTTGCAAATATGGCATATCTTGCCTAGGCAAAATTTTTGAAATGATACCCTTATTCCCGTGTCTTCCGGCTACTTTATCACCCACTTTGATTTCACGTTTCTGTAAAATATATACACGAACCATTATGTCGAGGGGGTCCCTCTGGATCCATTTCACATCGATAACGCGCCCTCTCCCACCTATGGGTAGTTTGAGAGAAGTTTCTTTTGAAGTGGATACCTCAAGGCCAAATATGGCCCGTAATAATCCAGCCTCCGCGATATACGACGATTCGTTCGCTATCTGAGGCGTTAATTTACCTACTAAAATATCGCCCGTTTCTACCCAGGATCCCAACATCACAACTCCATTTCTGTCCAAATTGCGGAGTAAATGTTCTTCTAGATGTGGTATTTCTTTAGTGATTTTTTCAGCAGAGCCTTGGCTTGTCGTATCAGTCTGAATTTCATATTTTCGGATGTGAAAAGAAGTATAAATATCCTCATATACCAAACGTTCGCTAATTAGTACTGCGTCTTCAAAATTGTAACCTTCCCATGGCATATAAGCTACTAATACGTTTTTTCCTAAAGCGAGTTCCCCACCAACTGTAGCAGCCCCCTCCGCTAAAATTTGTCCTTTTTTAATGCATTTACCCCGGGGAACCCGAGGTTTTTGGTGCATACAAGTATTTTTGTTAGAGCGCCAATGGGCAACTAAAGGAATACTTATAGTCTTCCCATTACTTGATAAAACGATCTTGTGACTATCAGTAGAAATGATCTTTCCCTCGCGTTCGGCTATAATGGAAACCCTCGAATCTAGAGCTGTTTGGCGTTCCAATCCAGTTCCAACAATGCACTTCTCGGACCGAGAAAGCGGAACTGCTTGGCGCTGCATATTAGAACTCATTAAAGCCCGATTCGCATCATTATGCTCAATAAAAGGAATGAGAGAACCTCCAATAGAAAAATATTGGAAAGGAAAAATACTTCTAACATGAATCTGTTCCCATGCAATAGTCAGGAATTCTTGACGGTATCTAGCTGGAACAACCTGTTCTTCCTGAATACCCTGATTCAAGGACAAAGAATTTCCTGCTGCTATCATATAATATTCATCTTTATTTGGTGATAAATAAACCACCTGTCTCTCTTTTTTTTCTTTTGCTTTCTCAGATATTTCATAAAACGGACTCTCTATGGATCCCCACCAATGATCAATTCTCGCATGAATAGCTAAGGATCCAGTAAGTCCAACATTGATTCCTTCGGACGTGTCAATTGGACAAATACGCCCATAGTGACTAGGATGGATATCTCGGCTCCGAAAACTTGCAGTTCTCCCCGTCAATCCTCCAGGACCCAAACAACTCACTTTTCGCCCATGAACAGTTTGTGTCAATGGATTGGTTTGATCAAAAACTTGAGATAAGGGGTATGTGCCAAAAAAGGTTTCATAAGTAGTTATTAATAAAATCGAAGTTGAAGTTGGAGTTACCAAAATTTGTGGATTCGGTTTCGATTGACGTATGAATACTCTACGGATAGTTTTTTGAACCGCATGTTGTAAACGACCCAGAGCCAGTCCGAATTGATCTTGTAACAGATCCGCAACCGAACGAATACGTTTATTTTTCAAGTGATTCATATCGTCATCGTCAAGTATACCCATTCCAAATTTCATTCTAATCAAATGATCCGTAGCAGCCAATACATCTCGTGGTAACAAGAATGTATTGTTCTGAGGTATATCAAGATTCAGTCTCCGGTTCATATTTCGTCGACCAATCTTTCCTAATTCACATTTTTGTTGAAAAAATTTCTTTTGTAATTCCTCACATAAGGACTCCGAAAATACCAGGTCCCCACCTACACAAGCAAATTGTTGATAAAACTCCAAAATAGCTTTTTCTTTTGACTCAATCCTTTTCTTCTCCTTATCATTCGGGAAAGACAAGAAAATTTCAGGGTAGGAAACATTATCTAGAATTTCTCTTAGATTCGAACCCATAGCTGATGATAGAACTAGAATAGATATCTTTTGTTTTCTACTCACACGAGCCCATATCCTTTCTTTTTTATCAATTGCTAATTCCGATCTTCCTCCCCAATCTGATATTATAGTCCCAGTGTAGATAGAAATTCCCTTATGGTCTAATTCCGAGCGGTAGTAAATACCAGGACTTAGCAATATTTGATTGATCACAATTCGGTATATTCCATTTATTATAAAAGTTCCTAGGGAATTCATTAGAGGAATGTTTCCAATAGAAATGGTTTGCTTTTGCACATCGAAACCAAAAATTAATCTTGCAGGCACATATAATTCGGAAGAATAGGTGAGTGATTCATACACAGCATCTCTTTCTTTTATCGAGGGTTCTAGCAATTGATATCCTTTCGCAAATAATTGAAATGCAATTTCGTGATCTGTATCTTTAATTGTTGGAAACTTATCAAGTTCTTCCGCCAAGCCTTGATTAATGAACCTACAAAATCCCTCAAATTGGATCTGACTAAATCCGGGTATTGTGGACTTTCCCTCATTTCCATTCCGGAGCATCTTAATCTTAAGTTTCCTATTTATCAAAAAAAAAATTCCATTATCAGCTCACTCTTCATCAATCCATACGGATCGATCTAGCAATCATGGAATCTATATTCTGTTTACTGAATCACATGAAATTCTAGGGAACTCCACATACGTATTTCATATATGTATTTCATACCCATGAATAAAGAGAATTTCGACGAAAGTTCGAGTTTGCGAGGGGTACAAATGAAATGAAAATGAATTGATAAAACACTCCTAGAAAAAAATTCTGCCACTTACACTTATGGAATCCTGTAAAGATTTCTCATTTTATCTCCTTTCTATGAATGAGATAAAGCCATAATAATTTAGAAGCACTAGAAAGTTTGACTTTAGTTCGATTTAGCATAGCACGCTTAGTTTCATTTCAAAAAAGAATTCGAAGATTCTTTTTTGTTTCTTCGAAGGTTCTTTTTTGTTTCGTAGTAGTAGTAGAATTGCTAGAAAATATAGGATTTCATTGTATAATCCTAAAATAAAGGAAGTACTTTTTTTTAAGTACATGCCAATCTAGTTATCCATCTATCCACATATCCCCTCTTTTATCGTAATTTCACTTGGGTGGGCCAAGATGATCAGATCATACTATTATGATATATATATATCATAGCAAAATTCCTATTTTTTATTCAAGATATTTAATGCAATGAAAAATTAAAGCACGATTCTTCATAGAGATATGTACATAAGGGGGATCCATAGAGAATAATGCTGTTCTGACCTGGAGTTTATCTATACATGGATTAGGCATAAATCCATTCTATTTTATTATGCCATTAAAAAAAAGGCATGGGGGTATAGAATACCGATTTAAGAACCGTTCACTACTGCAATTCAAAAAAAAAAAAGAATTCTAGTTAACGGTTCCAATTTATCCTGATTTTGCAGTCTGTGACTGGCGAAGAGAATAATCGAAACTGGATCCAATAAAAAGCAGGAATAGATTTTTGGAAAAAGATTGTAAAGGAGTAAGTAGAATTAGGTTCAAGATAAAAGGGGGTTTTAGTAAGAAAACGTGGATGAATACTATTTTTCTCGATTTTAGATCGGATTTTTTGGCGGCATGGCCAAGCGGTAAGGCAGGGGACTGCAAATCCTTTATCCCCAGTTCAAATCTGGGTGCCGCCTGATCAACAAAATACTTAGGATTTCCTATAGTACTGATCGAACTTGACAAATTCGTACCCCGCATAAGTTGGGGCAAGAGAGTAACTAGGCCTGGCGATACTAGATTTTGAGAATCCATAGTTCTATCCTCAAACTAGGGTTTGTTTTGGTGGTAGTGGCCCAAATGGCTACCAATAGGGATGAGGTAGCATTTCCTTATTCTTTTATTAACTGGAATTTAGAACTACGAGGATAAGATGTCGGAAATCTTGGTATTCAAAGGGCGCTAAGGGGCATTCTTTTTTTATTTCTAAGATTGAAGAAGGGATTCCACGAAGAACTATCAAGACTTCCTAATTATCATACATCTTATTTATTGTACATCTTATACTACCTACATACACTAAAGTAAGGTCTACTGATTCTGTCAAGAATTAGATTGAATAGACTGATGAAAAATAAATTTCGGAGTTGTGGATAAGGTCTCCCCATGCTTTCATAGAAAGATAGAAAGCAGGGCAGTAGGGTTTAGGTCAAAAATAAACATGGGTAAGGTAGGTATCCAATAGATAATTATCTATCGTAATTTTATGGTATATTCTGACGCCCTTTGCTTATAAAAAAAGGTAACAAAAGAAACAAAAAATCTTACTATTTCCACGTCTTCTATATAGGGGCATTCCCTTCCCCCTTTTTAAGGAAAAGGGCTATGTATCATATTTATACTTAATGCTCTCCAATTCTACTTCTACCGGAAATCCTATAAGAATTTGTTAGGAGTGAATTCGTTGAACTGATTCATCCATAGCCTTAGAGCAGAATTCCCTTTTGACTCTGCACCATTGATTCCACTATGATTATTGATCAATAGTGGAATAATTCCTTCATATAAATAGGAGACATAATTTACATGGATATAGTAAGTCTCGCTTGGGCTGCTTTAATGGTAGTCTTTACATTTTCTCTTTCACTAGTAGTATGGGGGAGGAGTGGACTCTAGGAATACTACTAATTGATTGAGTAGTCGAATTGTTATATCAATTCTTTAATTGAGAATTTTGCATTAATCATTTTGCCAAACTTTATTCTTGTCTCTCTTTCCAAACTCTACTGGAATAATGGAAAAAAAAATGACAATAAATAATGAATAATAACCATTTGATCAAACAATGAATGATTACTAGAGTTGTATTTCAAGTATTTCAAAAAAAAAGCGCAAATCTAGGCACGATAAGCAACTTTTTTCACACAAATTCTCTCTAAATCTTCTATTTTGATAAATTTTGATAAATCTTAATATAATAGAATTATAGATATTAGAAAAAAGCCAATCTTTAGTTTTTGTTTCTCTCTTTCTTTAGTTTTGTTTCACTCTTGTAAGAAACTTTTGTAAGAAAAAGTCGTTCTATTCTACTATTTCTATTCTACTATATAGATAGATTAGATAGATAGATTAGGGCAATTCAGAATTTCTACTAGAAATGACGAATGGTTAAAGAAGTTCTATACATAAGAAAATTAGATCTTTCTTCCACGAAGTTATTCACAACATATCGCACATTTTACATTTGTTTTATACTCTTTCTTATTCTTAGTTCTTAGAAAATTTTTTATGCTCTTTTGAAGCATCTCGCGGCATGTTTAAGCATGAAAGATGAGCGGGTCCCTTTTCCCAATTCTTTTCCAAATCGGAAGAAGTTACCATAAAACGTCATAAATCATCTGTTAATACTTCAATCAATGACTTCTTTTGGAATGGAAAATTTCTAAAAGGATTCGTTGGTTTTTTTCTTTTACTTTTTTCTTTTACTATAGTCTATTCGCATATTGTTCTTCTCTTTCTCCATGGATTCTTTCGATGAAGTGCTAGACTCTTATAGAAAATTATAAGAAACCCATAAATTAAAATTAGAAGAATTGTCTTCGATTTTTTTTTATTTTGACTTGATTGAAATTAAGCGGATGTAGTGAAAAAAGAAATTGAATTAGACTACTATTTCAATCTAGTAATCTATTCTATTCTATGTAGATCCAAGATAATATAATAGAAAGACTTTAAAGTGTGGTAGAAAAAACTATATATAGTTTTTTCTACCACACTTTATGATTCCAACCAGATCCTTTCATTTAAGACTTGGACTTTTATTTAATCCTTTTTTCATTTCTTCAATGATTAATTGGAATTCCAATTAATCATTTTGGCTAACTGTTTTTACATAAATAATAAGTAAAAAGGCAGTAGGAACTAGAATGAACAGTGCAGTAGCAATAAATGCGAGAATATTGACTTCCATAACCTCTTTTTTTTTTTCACAATAACTCGGGATGTAATCCCATAGAGAGGAAAAAGGGTATCCTTGTAAATTCAAGGGGAGGACTTGCATTCTGATAATACTGAATCAATTCAATATTATGAATATCTGATCTATCAAATCAATTCATGGTTGAGAATTGAATAGTATAACATAGGAAGATCCCTTATCCATACTAGGACCAAAATAGGTTTTTTGATTGGATCAGGAATCCCCTCTATTTTTCATCCTTTTCTACTTTTTATTTTCTATATCTATAACCCAGACCTTTCTTATCTTATACAATTTCCCTTACTTTTTCTTATAGTTATACATACATTTATGTATGTATTATATGACCGACTTTCTATGGGTCACATAGACATCCAAATAAACAGTATAAGTAGAAGTGAGATGGAGAAAAGAAGGGATTAAATAAAAAAGATCGAATATTTCAATTTAGGGAAAAGGGCGTTTGCTTGGTTTTTCTTTTATTTTATTAGGTTACTATCAATATCTGCTTTTTTGGGTCTAAAGATGAGAGCAGATCCATAAAAAATGGAGTCTGCAAATGGAATGAAAATGAGATAGATTCTTTCCAATTATTCATTGAACATACACAAACAAAGTTGGAACTAGAAAATGGAAGGGGGTGTGATTTAGCCCAAAAAGTACTAATTATATTAAATCCACTGTCTAACAATAAACGAATACGATTTATGTATGGATTTCGGTAAAATGTAGGTACTCTATTCCATAAGAATAGAAGAGGGAGTTAAGATGAAGATGGTATCATCATAAGAATAGAGTAATATCATAAATTATATTACTCCACATATGTATGTCTTTCCCTATCAATCGGGAGTAGTGAAAAAAAAGAAAAATTCCTATACTCCTCTGAAAAATGCGCAATAAAAAAAGGGAAATTAAGGATGCCCAATAGGCATTTGATCTTGCCTCCTGTCCCCTCCTTTTTCATGGAAAAAGGAAAGATGAATTTCTCAATTCATTGAACCCAGGTTCGGGACTGACGGGGCTCGAACCCGCAGCTTCCGCCTTGACAGGGCGGTGCTCTAACCAATTGAACTACAATCCCTGCGGGGTGTATGGCATACATATTCTTAATATAACCATAAGAAGATTCGTCCGTCGTACTGTAAGAAATACACGAATCATATACTACATACTCACATATCATATGTGGGTATAGTAAGAGTGACATAACTAGTATGTCGCGATTTTTTATCGCTAAAAATGGATGATAATCCATCTTTCAACAAGAAAAATGTTTTATTTTGGAAGAAAGAAATGAGAAAGATATGGATTAGAGAAAAATTAGCCCTTTTCTCTTTATTCTTTATTTCTATGAATCAGGCATTTTCTTTTATGGAAAAAACTAATTGATTTGATTTAGTTCATATTCACGAAGCCCTAGATTTTTGGGCCGAGCTGGATTTGAACCAGCGTAGACATATCGTCAACGAATTTACAGTCCGTCCCCATTAACCGCTCGGGCATCGACCCAGGAAGAATTTATTCTAGGGTTTTTGATAATCTATGATTAACCTCCTTTCATAATACTCCCTACCCCCAGGGGAAGTCGAATCCCCGCTGCCTCCTTGAAAGAGAGATGTCCTGAACCACTAGACGATAGGGGCATATACAACCGCCCGTCATTATACTATAATGATAGTATGAGCAGTTTTTTAGAATTGTCAATATACTCGAAGAGTATAACTAGATCCAAAGCAAAGAGTCTTTCCTACTTTTCTGTTATGCTTTCATAGGATTTTTTCTTTAGTTGATGGTTGATTCACGGATCATTCCCTACTTTTTAGGGAAATTCATTTTATTTAAAGGGTATAGAATAAGAATAGATTAGTAAAGGGGGTTCTAGATTAGTTCAGTACAGATAGTGATTTAATTGATCTAACAGGAAAAAGAGTCAAATTTCATTTCTTTTTTGCAATTTGCACTCTGTGCTTCGTTTAGTGTTCAGGCCAAAAATGCATGCATCTCGCACTAAGTCAGAAAAAAATAGAGAAATTTTCAAAAACAAAGAAGAAAAAAAAAGTGAATGAATTTAGTGGAAAAGTCCTTTATCGGATTTGAACCGATGACTTATGCCTTACCGTGGCATTACTCTACCACTGAGTTAAAAAAGCCCTTTATCGGATTTGAACCGATGACTTACGCCTTACCATGGCATTACTCTACCACTGAGTTAAAAGGGCCTTTTTATTCAATTCAAAAATTAGCCACTTTCATTTGCCATTATGAGTCTACTGTATAATGTACATAATATATCTATATATAGAATAGATATATTTATGTATATATGATATATATGTAGAGATAGAGAAGTTCATTATGTACATAATCTCCAGTTCGTGAACTTAGAACTTAGCGGATACTATGATAGCACCGAATTTTTCCAATTCGGCAGTTCGATCTATGATTTCTCATTCATGGACGTTGATAAGATCTTTCCTTTTAGTAGCATCTTAGGATGGCATAGCCTTAACGTTAATCGCGAAGTTAAAAATCTTGACAAAAAAAAAAAAAATAAGAAAATCTCTCATTTTCTCTCTTCGCACTTGCACAAGGTAGAGTTATTCCACGTATAATAAAGTACGTGAATTCGAAACGAAACATTTCAATTCAGTTTAAAATTTATTTTATAAAATAGGGAGAATCATATCATGATCAATTTTTTTGATAAATTGAGAGTTAAAGTTTCTAACTGTAGAAAAATAGTTGAACAAATCGCCAACAAAATCAAAAAGTTTTTACTTTCCTTTTTTGATTTATTGTGTTTTATTCTTTGGAGAACTATAATGATGCCCATTGAGATGTTTATTTTGGGACCCTATATCGTTTTTATTTTCAGCTTTCCATGGGGGATTCTCTTTATGGTGTTTAGTATTCTTATTATATGTTGGGATATCATATTTCCCATAAACATTTTCAATGTTTTTTTCGACCAACTGAAAAAAGTTGCAGAAAAGTTCTGGACCGATTTAGTGAAGCAATTCTCAACGGGTAGTCTTTGGAAATTAGGTGGAAAGAATTTTCCACATTTGATCTGGAAAAACTTTCCAGGGCCAGGGAAGAATCCTCCGCCGAAATTCCCTTAATCCCCTCTTAGACTCTTAGATTGGACTTAGACTCTTAGATTGGACAAAGGCGGGCAGTATATTTTATCTTAGTATAAAATTTTTTATACTGCCCAACTTTGATTTCTAAGGGAAATCAAATAGTTAATAAATAATTGTAACTATTTAGATTCTATTTACATTACACAAATGTAGGAATTCATTGTTCTTAAATAGAGATCCGTATATCTTAATTATCTCTATTTATAGAAATTTGAATTTTTTTTTCATCAATTGAAAATGGATAAACAACACTTCTTCCCAGTCTTAATCCTTTTTTTTTTACTCTTTTCTATGTCTTCTTGGTTCTATTCATCTTGTTTTTTTACTTTAAACAAGAAAGGAATAGACTAACCAGGGAAAATAAGTCTCTTCTTTATGAAGAGGATGAGGACTCTGATGAGGACTCTGACGAAGACCTTGATCAAGGCTTTGTGCAAATCTTTGACCTGAATTTTAACCAGGTAAATCCTGACCCAAATTTCCCTGGTAAGGATTCCCCTGATTACGTCAGGGAAATCCGTCGATTACTAGCTAACTTAAAGTTTAAGTTAATTAAGTGAAAAGGCATTTTAACTTGTTTCTATGAAGCCATACAAAAAGTCTATAAAGAAGAAAAGGACGAAAGGGATTTATGGAGGCTGTGCTGCCTGCTATTTCTCCTAGGGGCTGGGCTATTTTAGCAATAATCATACTTTTCCTTAGAAAAGTCGATATAACTAGGAGGACCCTTGACCCCAACTGGACATGGGGGTTTGAGAGATCCCTGAGAAGGGGGAATTAGCCTCCTTCTCGAATGTCTTTTCTTGACAAAGAGCAACATTGATACACATAATGTATATGTGGCGGGTATAGTTTAGTGGTAAAAGTGTGATTCGTTCTATTAATAACTGAATATAAAATGATATACTTAAGTCGTCCTTAAGTTTTTTTATATTCCGATTAAAACTTTAATTCTTATAAAAGGTTTAATCCTTTTCCTCTCAATAGCATATTGAGGAAGAATATACATTCTCGCGATTTGTATCCAAAGACTAATTGAAATTGCATCCAAAATACAAATTGGATTATGAATGCAGAGTCGCGAAGCATAATTTTGCATTGGATTAAGTATTCCAATTGAATAAATGTGAGTAAAGGATCTATGGATGAAGATACAAAAAAGTTTATTTCCAATCGTAACTAAATCTTCTCCTTTTCATTTTTAAAAAGGAAATGGAAGCCAAATAGCTAAAAAACGATAGTTTTGGTTTACTATAACCATCAGCATATTGTTTCAGCTCGGTGGAAACCCAATTCTTTTCCTCAGGATCTCTTGAATGAAATTAGGGAACGAAGTAAGTAGATTAGATAGATTTAGTAGAAAGAATTTCTATATCCTATTCTATAGGGATCATCTAGAAAGCGGAGAGTTTTGGTTCTATTCAGACAGAAAAGCTGACATAGATGTTAAGTGATGAGAATATCCATAAAGGAGCCGAATGAAATCAAAATTTCATGTTCGGTTTTGAATTAGAGACGGTAAAAATAATCAACCAACGTCGACTATAACCCCTAGCCTTCCAAGCTAACGATGCGGGTTCGATTCCCGCTACCCGCTCCATTCTGTATAAATAGACTATTCCATTTGTCTAGATATGGTAGAGGCCTGTATCCAACTTTTTCGTCCACCAGTTTCGGCCCTCCAGAGCGGAGTAGAGCAGTTTGGTAGCTCACGAGGCTCATAACCTTGAGGTCACGGGTTCGATTCCCGTCTCCGCACTTAGCAGTCTGTATAAAAGGACTATTCTATTTGTCTAGAATATGGTAGAGGGCTGTATCCAACTTTTTTATCCACCAATTCCCGGCCCTAGAAAGCTGAATTGAGCAGTTTGCGAAGTTACTTGCCCTTGCAAGAACTCTCAAGGTGCAAGGATTCCCCCTCCCCACCCTGCAGAAAAAAAAAAAGAAATGAAAGGCACAGCCTACCCCCAATAAAAGCAGTTTGCCTATTGTTTGTCTCGGTGAATCCCCGATTTAGGGAACCTTGTTGGCGAATTCGATTCCCTCCTCCAGAGCACTCTTTTTTTGAGTGGGGTACAAAGAAAGGGTAAGATAGGAAGGGATACGGTACTAGACTAACATATAAATAATATATATTTAAGTAGTCAACTAGATTGAATTTTTTACCATAGTACCTTAAGGTACTAAATTAGTACCTTAATTTACTAAATTAAGCTGGCGAACGACGGGAATCGAACCCGTATCTTCTCCTTGGCAAGGAGATATTTTACCATTCAACTACGCTCGC